ATGGAATAGTAAATACTCCATACTAGTTATACTGGTACTAGTATATATTAGTATAAATATACTATAAATTTTGTAGTATAAAGAATGAATCAATTTCTATTCGAGTAGATTCATAGTGGATAGAATAATCTGAATATTAGTATACTCAGATACTAGTCTCCATTTTATTAGAAATAATGGAAACAATTTTAGAATATCACTAATTTCTAAATAAGTAATTTCTTTTCTTCAAGAATTTCTGAGCTGTAGTGGACCTCTTAGCTTCGTAGGATTTGAGTCGCGACGAAGTTCTGACCGAGAAAATAGAATCATTGGCTCTGTATTAATGGAATCTCATCATCCATACATAATGAATTGGTGTGATATATTCAAATTTAAATATATGAACAGTAAAAAAACTAGTATTCTTATTGAGACTAGAACTCATAGGGAAGAAAATAGATTTATGAATGAAATAAAATATGCAGTATTTACAGACAAAAGTATTCGGTTATTGGCAAAAAATCAATATACTTTTAATGTCGAATCAAGATCAACTAGGACAGAAATAAAACGTTGGGTCGAACTCTTCTTTGATGTCAAGGTAATAGCTATGAATAGTCATCGACTCCCAATAAAGGGTAGAAGGACGCGCCGCCCTATTATGGGACATACAATGCATTACAAGCGTATGATCATTACGCTTCAACCGGGTTATTCTATTCCATCTCTTAGAACGAAAAGAAATTAAAAAAAAAAAAAAAATACACTTAATAGCATAGCATGGCGATACATTTATCCAAAACTGCTATCCCGAGCACACGCAATGGAGCCGTAGACAGTCAAGTGAAATCTAATTCACGAAATGGTTTGATTTCTGGACAGCATCATTGTGGTAAAGGCCGTAATGCTAGAGGAATCATTACCGCACGGCATAGAGGGGGGGGTCATAAGCGTCTATACCGTAAAATTGATTTTCGACGGAATGAGAAAGACATATATGGTAGAATCATAACTATAGAATACGACCCTAATCGAAATGCACGCATTTGTCTCATACACTATGGGGATGGTGAGAAAGGATATATTTTACACCCCAGAGGGGCTATAATTGGAGATACCGTTGTTTATGGTACAGAAGTTCCTATAAAAATGGGAAATGCCCTACCTTTGAGTGCGGTTTGAACTATTTATTTACGTAATTGGAAGTAACCAATTAGGTTTACGGCGAAACCTAGAAATCGATCACGGATCCAATTTGATTTGAGTACCTCTACAGGATAGACTTCAACAGAAAACTGAAGAGTAACGGCAGCAAGTGATTGAGTTTAGTAGTTCCTCATATAAAATTATTGACCCTAGAGATATAGTAATATGGAGAAGACACAATTGTTTCAAGCACCGACAGACGTTCCCTGTTTCAAAGGGGGGAAGACACGGGTTATTCACATTTCATTTGATGGTCAGAGGCAAATGGAAAGCTAAGCAGTGGTAATTCTAGGGATTCTCCCGGGGAAAAATAGAACTGTCTCCTACGTTACCCGTACTATAGTGTAAGTAGCAACGTAATTTAATAGAGTCATTCGGTCTGAATGCTACATGAAGAACATAAGCCAGATGAGGGAACAGAAAGACCTAGGATGTAGAAGATCATAAGATGAGGGATTTGGCAGATATAGATTAGTAATATTATATATCCACTCATGTGGTACGTCGTTATGTCAGATATAATAAAAATAATTTAAGAATTATACGATATTTATACGATATATATATAAGATCCATCCATGTGTATAGATATTAGAATCTACATCCAGAAAGCTGTATGCTTTGGAAGAAGCTTGTACAGTTTGGGAAGGGGTTTTGCTTGATCAAAAAGACGAATCTACTTCAACTGATATGCCCTTAGGCACGGCCATACATAACATAGAAATAACACTTGGAAAGGGGGGACAAGTAGCTAGAGCAGCAGGTGCTGTAGCGAAACTGATTGCAAAAGAGGGGAAATCGGCAACATTAAAATTACCTTCTGGAGAGGTCCGTTTGATATCCAAAAACTGCTCAGCTACAGTCGGACAAGTAGGGAATGTTGGGGCAAACCAGAAAAGTTTGGGAAGAGCCGGAGCTAAACGTTGGCTAGGTAAGCGTCCTGTAGTAAGAGGGTCAGCTATGAACCCCGTAGACCATCCACACGGGGGTGGTGAAGGGAAGGCCCCAATTGGTAGAAAAAAACCCTCAACTCCTTGGGGTTATCCCGCACTTGGAAGAAGAACTAGAAAAAGGAATAAATATAGTGATAATTTGATTCTTCGTCGCCGTAGTAAATAGTGTAGAGAAAATACAATTTGTTTTTTCGTCTTTACAAAAGAAAAAACTGATTTACTATAGACATTATATGATTTTCTTTTTTGAAAGATCATATCATTTTATTTTTTTAAATAGTTTTCGAAATTGGAGGACAAATAATTAACTATGACACGTTCACAAAAAAAAAATCCTTTTGTAGCGACTCATTTATTAAGAAAAATAAATAAGCTTAACACAAAAGGAGAAAAAGAAGTCATAATAACTTGGTCCAGAACATCTACAATTATACCAACAATGATTGGGCATACCATTGCTATCCACAATGGTAAAGAGCATTTACCTATTTATATAACGGATCGTATGGTAGGCCATAAATTGGGAGAATTTTCATCTACTCAAAACTTCAGGGGGCATACAAAAAATGACACTAGATCTCGTCGTTGACCTTAGCTTTTCTAAGGTCGAATCAAGATCAACTAGAACATAAATAAAACGTTGGGTCGAACTCTTCTTTGATGTCAAGGTAATAGCTATGAATAGTCATCGACTCCCAATTAAAGGGTAGAAGGACGCGCCGCGCCGCCCTATTATGGGACATACAATGCATTACAAGCGTATGATCATTACGCTTCAACCGGGTTATTCTATTCCATCTCTTAGAATTAGTAACCAAAAGAAATTAAAAATAAATGACGAAAAGAGAATTTTTAAAATTTTTTTTTTTATTCCTCTCTATATCCCTTCGAATTTTTAGACGTCAAATAATAGAAACAGCTCAAAGGTTTTGGAAGTCTTTTAAAGATAAAGAAATAAAGAATAAAGAAAAGGAATTAAAAGATAAAGAAAAGAAATAGACAAAATCACACTAGATCTCCCTTAGCTTTTCTAAGGGACGAATCAAACCCCCCTAAATTTGAAGAGATATTTAAAAGAAATTTAAACAAGGAGTATAAAAGAAATTTAAACGAGGAGTATTAATTATGGACATAAATGTCTTCCTGAACTTATGCCTGAACTTCTGCCGGAGACGGGGGAACCACACTTTTATCGTTAATCTTGGAAGAACCGTCAGAATTGATATTAAAAAGATTGTTGTTACTATAGGTCGTCGTCTTGGGTTTTTCTAAGTAAGGGGAACTTCACTTTTGCAATATTCGTTCAAAAGCCAATCATAATTGATATTGCTAGGATTATGAATATAGGTCGTAGTGAAGAATTCTTTATTTTTAGGACTCTTTTATCTAATGGTGCTAAGAAGAATAAGATGAAATAGAGCTTATGCTCTATGGAGTTGGACATCTTAATTCTTTTTTTTTTTTAACTTTACTGCAGCATAAAATACTATACTACTCACAATCAATATAAATTTCAACGAACTAAGTCAATGAGTTATAAAGATATATTTCTATATCTTTATAACTCATTGACTTAGTTATAAAGATATATTTCTATATCTTTATATAAAAAAAATAAAAAAAATAAAAGAAAAAAAATAAATCAAAGTAGACAAATAAGACGTATCATTTTATATAGAGTAGTGAGGAATTATGGGACAAAAAATACATCCGCTCGGTTTCCGACTTGGTACAACTCAAAATCATGATTCTATTTGGTTTGCAAAACCAAGAGATTATTCCGAGAATCTAAAAGAAGATAAAATAATACGAGATTGTATCAAGAATTATCTACAAAAAACATCCTCTGGTGTCGAGGGAATTGGACGAATAAAGATTAAAAAAAGAATCGATCTGATTCAAATCTATGTAGGACTTCCAAAGTTATTCATAGAGGGGGAGCCTCGAAGAATCGAAGAATTACAGACTAATGTGCAAAAAAAACTTAATTGTGTGAACCGAAAAATCAACATTGCAATTACAAGAATTCCAAATGTTTATAGAGACCCTAATATTCTTGCAGAATTTATAGCTGAACAATTAAAGAATAGAATTCCGTTTCGTAAAGCAATCCAAAAAGCTATTGAATTAGCTGAACAGGCAGGTACAAAAGGAGTTCAAGTACAAATTTCGGGACGTATCGACGGAAAAGAAATTGCACGTGTCGAATGGTTCAGAGAAGGTAGGGTTCCTCTACAAACCATTCGAGCTAAAATGGATTATTGTTCCTATCCAGTTCGAACTATTTATGGGGTATTAGGAATCAAAGTTTGGATATTTCTAAACAACGACTAATAAAATTTTCCTTATATTTGAAGAAATGACAAATTTTATAAGATTGAATAAAAAATTGAATTATTTTATAGTGAAGGAATTGCTATGCTTAGTGTGTGACTCGTTGGTTTTTTTGAGAGTGGTTAAATTTCTACAAAAATTCGTAGAATTAATTACTAAAGAATTAATAACCTACTCATCGCTTCCCATTATCTGGATATAAAGAACCGCTGAAAATAGAAAATAAACATCTATGTGGTGATAGAATTGAATTATAGCAACTGAAATAAAAAAGAATGTGATTATTAGTTGTAAAGCAATAAGAATATACAGATAAATGAAGGGGTGAAAGAAAGATAGAAAAAAAGATATCTTTGATATAGAATTCTACTATGTAAAGGTCTATGGGTCATCTTATAAAAGGTAGTGTAATAAAGCATTCATATTCAAAATTCATCCATATATGGATGAATATATTCCTAGAATAAACGAATCAAGAGCCGCGAATCAATAAAACTGAGAAGGTTGATTCAACAAAAAAGAATCAAATAAATAAGAAAATTTTATAAAAATGAAATCTTATCTTATTAATATTAAAGAGGCTCCATTATAGAATTTAGACCTAACCATAAATCGAAAAGCGATGGGAACGACGAAACCTGTGAATACCTAAGATTATATTTAAATTCAAAATCTTACCGATTCATTAGATGGGATGGCGGAAGAAACTAAGAATTCATTTTTTTTTAGGAGTTGTGGACTAACCCAACATTAAATCTTAAATTTTTAATGAGAGAGTAAATATTCGCCCGCGAAAATGTGGATTTTTTAGAAATATGATAAATTAGATACGGATAGCAAAAAAGGTCTACAAGAATCCATATTTCATTATATATCAAAGCAAGATATAAAAATTTCTAATAGCTCCACCGTTACTTCTTGACCTAAATCTTTCTTGGAAAAGTCGATTGTATAAGATGCCTCATCGTCTCCCGGCACGGACCTTGGGAACTCCAATTGGCATAAAAAATGAAGATAGCAACCGCTACGGAAGAAGATGCAGTTGGCTACTTCTATCTGCCTTTGGTGTAAGAATGTTGTATATAATTTTCATTATAATTTTCAATTATCGGTGAAATATTTTTCAATCGATTTATTCGCGAGGAGCCGTATGAGGTGAAAATCTCATGTACGGTTCTGTAATAGAGATGGAATTGAGAAACAACCATCAACTATAACCCCAAAAGAACCAAATTCCGTAAACAACATCGAGGAAGAATGAAAGGAAAAGCCTGTCGAGGTAATAAAATTTGCTTCGGAAAATATGCTCTTCAGGCACTTGAGCCCGCTTGGATCACATCTAGACAAATAGAAGCAGGGCGACGGGCAATGTCACGAAATGTTCGCCGGGGTGGAAAAATATGGGTACGTATATTTCCAGACAAACCTGTTACAGTAAGACCTACCGAAACGCGTATGGGTTCGGGAAAAGGATCTCCCGAATATTGGGTAGCCGTCGTTAAACCCGGCAAAATACTTTATGAAATGGGAGGGGTCCCTGAAAATATAGCTAGAAAGGCTATTTCAATAGCGGCATCCAAAATGCCTATACGAACTCAATTCATTCTTTCAGAATAATCATTTAGAACGAAAGAGATCTTTAGAAAAAAGTGGCAATTGTCGGTTTCTTTTTTTTTTTGAACACAGAATATTTTTTTTATTTCAACTTTTTGACTGAAAGATAAAAAAAATGATATGATTCAACCTCAAACTTATTTAAATGTAGCCGATAATAGCGGAGCCCGCGAATTGATGTGTATTCGAATCATAGGAGCTAGTAATCGACGGTATGCTTATATTGGTGACATTGTTGTTGCTGTAATCAAAAAAGCCGTACCAAATTCATCTTTAGAAAGATCAGAAGTGATCAGAGCTGTAATTGTACGTACTTGTAAAGAACTCAAACGGAGTAATGGTATAATAATAAAGTATGATGATAATGCGGCGGTTCTCGTTGATAAAGAAGGAAATCCAAAAGGAACTCGAATTTTTTCTGCAATAGCCCGAGAATTGAGACAGTTAAATTTCACTAAAATAGTTTCATTAGCACCTGAGGTATTATAATACGAGATTGTGATATCGATATATTATTTATCACTTGAATGAATAGGAAGGAAATATATATTCAAAATAAAAATTCGAATTTAGAATTCTATTTTTTTTTTTTACAAATAGAATTCTGAATTCGAATTCCGTATAAGATTATCTATATAGTTTAGAATAGGTCATTCGTTCATTTTCTTTCTATCTTTTTTTTTAGTTTTTAAATATTATATATGATTATATATTATATTTACATTATCCTAATTAGAATAATATTTTATTTTATATACAGACTAGAGTATTATTATATTCTCCTATTCAATATTAGATATTTTATTGAATCAAAAAAAAACGGGAGCACGTTGATTATATCGAAAGTAAGGAGCAATAATCGATCGTGGGTAAAGATACTATCGCTGATATACTAACCTTGATACGCAATGCTGACATGAATGGAAAAAGAACGGTTCAAATACCACTTACTAATATTATCGAAACCATTGTGAAAATTCTTTTACAAGAGGGTTTTGTTGAAAACGTCAGAAAACATCGAGAAAGCAACAAAGACTTTTTAGTTTTAACTCTACGGTATAGAAGAAATAGGAAAAGATCATATAAAACTTTTTTAAATTTAAAAAGGATCAGTACACCAGGTCTACGAATCTATTCTAACTATCAACAAATTCCGAGAGTTTTAGGAGGAATGGGAATTGTAATTCTTTCTACTTCTAGGGGTATAATGACAGATCGAGAGGCTAGATTAGAAAGAATCGGCGGAGAAGTTTTATGTTATATATGGTAATGAGAATTTTGCCGATATCCGAATTCTATGAAAAACTTAGATACATTATTGTGAATGGGGTAGAGAAAAAACAGATTTCTAATATTACTCTCGATACATTAGTGAATGTGTGAAGAGGATTTAACTAGAATAGAAATCAAAATTCATGAAGATTTAATTAATTACTGAATCACTTCTGAGGGTATGTTCCAGGTTGCTTTAGAGAAATAGAATAAAAATGAGATTATAGTCTATGTTTCAAAAAAAAATTCGACGTACTTTATGTATACGACCGGTAAAGTAAAAAATGGAAGTATAAGTCACTTAATTTAATTAGACTATTTTTGAACTTCAACATGTTTTTTAGGAAAAACAATTATAAGTTAAAAATGTAAGGAAACCCTATTTTCTTCCAATATATCGATTCAGCATTACGTTTAAGTTAAGGAGTTCAAAATATGAAAGTAAGAGCCTCTGTTCGTAAAATTTGTGAAAAATGTCGATTGATCCGCAGGCGAGGTCGAATTATAGTAATTTGTTCCAATCCAAAACATAAACAAAGACAAGGATAATATTTTCACAAAATAAGGGCTTTCGATTAAAAAGAAAGTGCCGAATGCAAAAATAAAAAAAAAAATGATAATAAAATTCAATTTTTTTAATTAAATTAAATACTAAATCATAAAAAAATAATAATTTAGATTTTCTCTTCCAATCTAGTCTATAGTTATAAGTATTATAATAATTATAATTAATATTATATTATTGCTTACTGCTTGATATTTCAAAAATGGTATTCTATATTAATCGAATTATAGAATACAATAGCAGCATAGAATAAGTAGTTAGAAAATAGTAAAGAATCCGTTTTTTTTTGACAGGAAATGGATATATCCATATATTTCGAACTTATATTTTTTAAAATAAAAAAAAAAAATGGCAAAATCTATACGAAAAATTGGTTCACGTAAAAGTGGACGTATTGGTTCGCGCAAGCATCCTCGTAAAATATATAAGGGGGTTATTTATGTTCAAGCTAGTTTCAACAATACCATTGTGACTGTTACAGATCTACGAGGTCGGGCGATTTCTTGGTCCTCTGCCGGTTCATGTGGATTCAAAGGTTCACGAAGGAGTACACCATTTGCCGCTCAAACCGTAGCTGGAAATGCTATTCGAACAGTAGAAGGCATGAAACGAGCAGACGTCATAATAAAAGGTCCTGGTCCAGGAAGAGATGCGGCATTAAGAGCTATTTGTAGAAGTGGTATACGATTGAAGTTTCTACGGGATGCAACACCTCTGCCACATAATGGATGTAGGGCCCCTAAAAAAAGACGTATATAAAACTCTAAAATAAATAAAACTTAAATAAACATTCAAGAAAGATATTTCAAGAGAAATAAACAATTAAATCAAGAGTTTAATAAAAATATATTACTATGATTCGAGAAAAAGTAAAAGTATCAACTCGGACACTACTGTGGAAGTGTGTTGAATCAAGGGTAGACAGTAAGCGTCTTTATTATGGACGCTTTATTCTGTCTCCACTTATGAAAGGTCAAGCAGATACAATAGGCATTACAATGCGAAGAATTTTGCTCGGAGAAATAGAGGGAACATGTATCACACGTGCAAAATCTGAGAAAATACCACATGAATATTCTACCATAGTAGGTATTCAAGAATCAATACATGAAATTTTAATGAATTTGAAACAAATTGTATTGAGAAGTAATCTGTATGGAACTCGAGACGCGTCCATTTGTTTCAAAGGTCCTGGATATGTAACTGCTCAAGACATTATTTTACCACCTTCGGTGGAAATCGTGGATAATACACAACATATAGCTAACCTAACAGAACCTATTAATTTGTGTATTGAATTACAAATTGAGAGGGCGCGGGGATATCGTAAAAAAACAACAGACAACATTCAAGATGGAAGTTATACTATAGATGTAGATCCTGTATTCATGCCTGTTATACATGCAAATTATAGTATTCATTCTTATGTGAACGGTAATGAAAAACAAGAGATACTCTTTCTCGAAATATGGACAAATGGAAGTTTAACCCCTAAGGAAGCACTTTATGAAGCGGCCCGGAATTTGATTGATTTGTTTATTCCTTTTTTACACGCAGAAGAAGAAAACTTTCATTTTGAAAACAATCAACACAAAGTTACTTTACCCCTTTTTGCTTTTCATGATAGATTAGTTAAGGATAAACTAAGAAAAAATAAAAAACAAATTGAATTGAAATCCGTTTTTATTGACCAATTAGAATTGCCTCCCAGGATCTATAATTGTCTTAAAAAGTCCGATATACATACATTATATCAACTTTTGAATAAGAGTCAAGAAGACCTTATGAAAATTGAAGATTTTAGCGTAGAAGATGTAAAAAATATATTAAACATTTTACAAATCGACCAGCATTTTGCATTAATTTGAAATCCGCTGGATTTTTTTTCATCTTTCATTAAAGAAAGGTAGGCATGGGTATAGGAAAATTGTTATTCCTTGCCCCCTTTATTCCACTATTTTGTATGTTAATTTCTATATTTCTATATTAAAATTAAAGAAATAAATTAGGAATAGAGAATCCATACCAAAGTTGGAATAGTGGTATCTATTCTTATTTCAAACATTGAGGTCAGTAACATTGATGAACTTGGTAAGGGTGCGGAAAGAGAGGGATTCGAACCCTCGGTAAACAAAAAGCCTACATAGCAGTTCCAATGCTACGCCTTGAACCACTCGGCCATCTCTCCTACATAATGATTATGTCCCTAAACCAAGTGAATAGCGAGGCATCCATATTCCATTTGCGTAGGCGCACTCAATTAATTTAATTGAAACTAAAAAAAAAAGAAAGAAATTTTTTTTTTTTTTCAAAAAACCCCTACTTCGAGGCCTGCCGTAGGATAAAGTAATTTGATTAATAAGTCCATTTTTACGTTATCTCGTACTGTATTGTATAATTCCTTTGTTTGGGGATTCTTTTATCATATCACGCGATAAAAAAAAATGAAATTATAGAATGGATTGCTACCCATGACTAGATCTCGGATAAATGGAAATTTTATTGATAAGACCTTTACCATTGTAGCCAACATCTTATTACGAATAATTCCGACAACTTCTGGAGAAAAAGAGGCATTCACTTATTACAGAGATGGTGCGATTTGATTCTTTTTTTTTTTTACCAATCTCAGTCTTAGGAGAAAGATACATTCTTCGGAGAGAAAGCAAAAAATTTTGAAAAAAAAAACCTACGCTTGCCGAAGGTGAAATTGGGAAATAAAGTAATTAATCCCTTCTGTCGTGTATTCCCGATTAATGCAGCCTCAATACGCTTCTATTTAGGTTTTTAGTATTAAGCGAAAGGTTATACCTATACCTATGGGGTTAGGTTAATCCTACTCCACTAGTACCAATAGGCCGCATGGGGGAAGAAGCACTACGTTCAGGAATCAACAACACGAGAAAACTTTGTAAAAAAAATCCCTCCTTTCTGATCGGGATTGGGACTAACTAGAATGGTTGGGACAATAAACATCCATCTCGTTCGTACTTTGGATACCCATAGAACCATCGAAGACTGTTGAAGTGACTAATTCCGGGAAATTAAGCGGCGTTGAGGACAAAGTCATTGTTGAAGTTACTATTTATCCAGTAATAACATACTTGATGTTAATAAAAGATCTTTTATAGGAAGGTTGGCTAGAGATTTCGTGTAAAAACACTAGTCCCACTCAGTTAGTAATGATAATATTACAATCTTTTTTGATTTGATTCCATGGATGTTTATCATTTCATTATACACATAAAGGAGGAGCCGTATGAGATGAAAATCTCACGTACGGTTCTGGAACGGAGATTCTTTGAACCGAATGACGACCGTAACGGATGTCGGCTCAATCTGAAGGAAATTATGCGGAAGCTTTACAGAATTATTATGAGGCTATGCGGCTGGAAATTGATCCCTATGATCGAAGTTATATACTTTATAACATAGGCCTTATACACACAAGTAACGGAGAACATACAAAAGCTTTGGAATACTATTTTCGGGCACTCGAACGAAATCCTTTCTTACCTCAAGCTTTTAACAATATGGCCGTGATCTGTCATTACGTGCGACTATCTCCACTATAGAAAAAAGAAAAGAAAAAAAAAACCACTAATACTAATAAATACTAGACAAAAAAATAGAAGAATAGGCTTTCTACATACACATATCGTTCGAAAGAACGATTTTTATGAGCTGTAGCAAAGAAATAAACTTCATAGAAGTCAAAGAAGAAATCGAATATATATATGCCTAGATACTTTTTTTCTATGGATAAAAGATCTAATTGATAGAGGAAGCACCGTAAAGATCAATTAACACGGTTTTTGGCCGATACAACAAGAACTGCTTACTTCTATGATGATAGATTAGGAATCTACTTATGTAATAAAGTGGATCCCCTAAGGTTTTGAGCAGCGGTGTAGTATCAGATCCCAAAGATAGTAAGTCTTTTCTTCATAAGAAAAGTATTTCTCAAAGATTTTATAGAAATGGATATATCATATATATAAGTATATGATATAGGAAATCGAGATAGTTACCTTTCATTCATAAAAATCGAATAAGAGCGTTAGTGTTAATGTCGATGCTTTGCTTTATTCTTCGGAAGGTAGGATAAAAGATAAAACTAAAAACAAAGGATTAAATAAAATGATTAATCCAAATTCAAGTTTGAAACTTATGTAATTAATATCTTTTCTTCTTGTTAACTCCAGAAAAAATGGAAGATCAAGAGAATTGACTGTTGAGCCGTATGAGTCAGGAAACTCTCAAGTACGGTTCTAAGGGAAGGAATTGACTCACCTATTCCGACCGCGGAGAAGAGGCCATTCGACAGGGAGATTCTGAAATTGCAGAATCTTGGTTTGATAAAGCTTCTGAATATTGGAAACAAGCTATAGCCCTTACCCCAGGTAATTATATTGAAGCACAGAATTGGTTGAAGATCACAGGGCGTTTTGAATAAGAACACTCTGTTTATTATTTTGTTTTTTTTATTCAAATATTAGTCTCTATATGCCATTCTCTATCTCTATAGAGAATAGCATATAGAGAAAAAAAAAAAATAAATAAACAGCTCTAGATCCGATAAGTAACAATACGCAACGGCTGTTTTTTTTTTTATGAGTCTTTCTATTGGATATGTGTCTTTCTAGGACTAGTACGTTCTTACACCAAAGCCATACCAATTTCCTATTATATAACATTGTTTATATAATATTTTTTTCCTTTTTGTTATGAAAGGAATATTTCGGTGGATCTTCAGCCGAAAAGGGAATCGGAACACGAATCCTTTTGTTCTTCTTTTCCAAGAATTTTATATGGGTTTAAAAAAATCATTGTTTAAATTCTTCAAGAACATCCAACCAGCTCTCATCATTTTAAAAGATGATAGTGTTCTTGCTGGAAGGGTACTATTCGAAGTATTAAGAATATTTATCAAAGATTCTATAAAAACGGCCGGAAGACACTTTGTTTACAATCTTGATAAATATCTGTTAAACAATGATCGGGCCTTAAACCACTGCGCAACCTTTATTATGGTCGTTTTGGCCCTGATCATAATAATAAACGTAATTGAATTTTTGCGAAACAGAGGAAAATAAGAACTTTACTGGGGATGCCCTATATACCGCTTTTGGGCAACCCCCTTTACAACTAAGAGAAGAGATCAACACGCAGACTGGTTGAAGTAATGAGCAAAAATATCGTAATATTGGACGCTCATTACTTCAATTGAAATTCAATTGAAATAATTAAAAATCATTTTTTTTCGCTATCTTTTTTAGAGAACCTCCTATAGTTCCGACTAAAAAGATAGCGAAAAAAAATGATTCCTAAAGTCGAGACTAAATGTTTAGTAAAGAAATGTACTAAATAAATATTGCACTTTAATTGATTCTTTCAATCTCGACGATTGACTAAAGAATTGGTTATTATGATTTCGAGTAAGCCGCTATGGTGAAATTGGTAGACACGCTGCTCTTAGGAAGCAGTGCTAGAGCATCTCGGTTCGAGTCCGAGTAGCGGCATGGCATCCTATCCTATATTTTTAAAATTTGAAAAGAATAAGTCCTATAATGAATTCAATTCCCTATTTCTATTCCCAGTATTCATACCTTTTTTATTTTCATTATAGATATTATTTATTTTCATTATATATATATATGATATTTTCAACTTTAGAGCATATATTAACTCATATATCGTTTTCCGTCATATCAATTGTTATTTCAATTCATTTAATAACCTTATTAGTCAATGAAATCGTAGGATTATATGATTTGTCCAAAAAAGCCATGATAATAACTTTTTTCTGTGTAACGGGATTGTTAATTACTCGTTGGTTTTTTTCGGGCCATTTACCATTTAGTGATTTATATGAATCTCTAATCTTTCTTTCATGGGGTTTTTCCATTTTTCATATGGTTCCGTGTTTTAAAAAGGAGAAAAACCTTTTAAGTACAATAATAGCACCGAGTGTTATTTTTACCCAAGGCTTTGCGACTTCGGGTCTTTTAACCAAAATGCATCAATCCGTAATATTAGTCCCAGCTCTACAATCCCATTGGCTAATGATGCACGTAAGTATGATGATATTGGGCTATGCAGCCCTTTTATGTGGATCATTATTATCAGTGGCTATTTTAGTCATTACGTTTCAAGAAGTCATCCAAACTGTTTCTTTTACCAAGAATTTGGATTCTTTAAATAAATCCGTTGATTTTGTTGAAATCAAATACATGAATATGAATGAAAGAAACAGTGTTTTACGAAAAACTTCTTTTACTTCTTCTAGAAATTATTACAGGTCTCAATTTATTCAACAATTGGATCGTTGGGGTTATCGTATTATTAGTCTGGGTTTTCTCTTTTTAACGATAGGTATTCTTTCGGGAGCAGTATGGGCTAACGAGGCATGGGGATCCTATTGGAATTGGGATCCAAAGGAAACTTGGGCCTTTATTACTTGGACCATATTCGCGATTTATTTACATACTAGAAAAAATAAAAAAATAGAAGGTGTAAATTCTTCAATAGTGGCTTCTATTGGATTTCTTATCGTTTGGATATGTTATTTGGGGATCAATCTATTAGGAATAGGACTACATAGTTATGGTTCATTTACATCTAATTGAATTTTAATCCGTTAAAGAACCCGAGAAATCAAAATATGGAAAGCATATAAATATATACTTTCCATAAATTGTCGAGAACCCTTTCAATCAAGTAATGGAATGATTCAAGGGGTTCTCACAAACAACAAACATATTTCGATTAGAATTTCCACTTTTTAAGTGAATCTAACGGAAAAATAGATATATATATTTTTCATTGGACAAAGCAAAGGTTTTTTTCTCTTTTTGATTCGTTTATTCACGACAATGATCTATTAAAAATTAGATAGAATAGCTTCAACCTTGTCAACCGAGAATGAGAAAATGAAATCCGGATAAATACCAATACTTATTACAGGTATAAGGATAGAAATCGAAATAAATAATTCTCTCGGCCCAGAATCAAAAAAATAAGAGTTTGGTGTATTGAAAAACTTGTATCCATAGAACATCTGCCGTAAGATAGATAATAAATAAATAGGAGTTAATATCATTCCAATAGCTGTTCCAAAAGTCATTAGGATTTTCATCATGAAAAGATATTTTTGACTAGTAATTATTCCCCAAAAAACGATCAATTCTGCAACAAAACCGCTCATGCCTGGCAATGCGAGAGAAGCCATTGATAAGATAGTGAAAATCGTGAATATTTTTGGCATTGGGATAGCCATTCCGCCCATTTCGTCAAGATAAAGAAGACGTAGTCTATCATAACTAGTTCCTGCCAAGAAAAAAAGCGCAGCGCCAATAAATCCATGAGATATTATTTGTAAAATGGCCCCGTTGAGCCCAGTATCACTTATAGAACCAATTCCTATAATTATGAAACCCATATGAGATACCGAAGAATAAGCTATTCTTTTTTTTAAATTACGTTGACCAAAAGATGTTGAAGCGGCATAGATTATTTGAATAGAACCTAATATCATTAACCAGGGGCAAAATATGGAATGAGCATGGGAAAAAAATTCCATATTAATTCGAACCAACCCATATGCTCCCATTTTTAATAAGATTCCGGCTAAAAGCATACAAGTGCTGTAATGTGCCTCTCCGTGGGTATCTGGTAACCATGTATGTAAGGGTATAATCGGCGATTTGACAGCAAAAGCAAGAAGAAATGCCGTATAGAATATTATTTCGAGCGCCACGGGATACGATTGATTAGTTAATGTTTCAAAATTTAATGTTGGTTCATTAGAACCATATAAACCGATACCCAGAATTCCCATTAATAAAAAAATAGAAGCTCCTGCAGTGTACAAAATAAACTTTGTAGCTGAATACAAACGTTTCTTCCCCCCCCATATGGATAAAAGTAGATAAACGGGAATTAATTCCAACTCCCACATGATGAAAAAAAGTAAAATGTCTCGAGAAGAAAATGGTCCGATTTGACCGCTATACATTGCTAACATCAGGAAATAGAATAATCGGTATTCTCGAGTAACCGGCTGAGCCGCTAAAGTGGCTAAAGTAGTTATAAATCCCGTCAGTAAAATAGGTCCTATAGAGAGTCCATCTATTCCCAATCTCCAGTAAAAATCAAAAAAATGGATCCATTTATAATTCTCCGTCAGTTGAGTTAGTGGATCATCCAATCGGAAATGATAACAAAATGCATAGGTTGTTAGAAGGAGATCGATTAAGCATATACAAATGCTATACCACCTAATTACCTTATTTCCCCTATGAGGAAATAAGAAAATGAAGGAACCCGCGGCTATTGGGAAAACTACAACTATTGTTAACCAAGGAAAATAATTCGTGATAAAAATAAGATACACTTTGGGCCAGAAAAGCCCGTGCTCCAAATAAAATAGAAAATATTTTATTTGGGGCACGGGTTTTTGCCAGTAAAAAAACGTATTCGTGTGGTGTTTTTTGAAACGTATCAATAAGATAGACCCATACTTCGAGTTGTTTCACTCCATAAATAAACTCGAACACTTAAGAAATCCGTCGGACAAGCGGACTCACACCTCTTACAACCTACACAGTCCTCTGTTCTTGGGGCAGAAGCTATTTGCTTAGCTTTACATCCATCCCAAGGTATCATTTCTAATACATCTGTGGGACAGGCTCGGACACATTGAGTACATCCTATACATGTATCATAAATCTTTACTGAATGGGACATTGTAATTTTTGAACATCAAAAATGAAAATTATCGATCTAGTAAACTCGTCAATGAATCATATATTTATGTACCAGATGAATCAATGATTTGTCATAATATTGTTAATTGTTAATAAAAAAAAGACGTCTATATAAATTTAGAAGAAGAAATAGAAGAGGACCAGGATACTTTGATTTCTTATGATTTAGGTAATGCAAACATGATCCTAAGTTGTGTAGAATACATACTAATTTGAATTGAGAAATATATATTACACTACTCAAAATTCTACTTTTTTATTAATTATGATTAATGCTATTTATTCAACAAATTCGATTGATTGATGCGGGTTGATTTTCTGTTACGAGCAATTGAGGAAACAATAGCCAGTCCGATAGCTGCTTCAGCGGCTGCAATAGCTATAACAAAAATGGAAAAAAGATTTCCTTTTAATTGGCGATTATCAAAAAAATCAGAAAAAGTTACGAGATTTATATTAACTGCATTCAGTATAAGTTCAAGGCACATAAGGGCTCTAACCATATTTCGGCTCGTGATCAATCCATAGATACCAATAGAAAATAAATAGGCACTCAAAACAAGTACATGTTCGAGCATCATTGACCAACTCCTTATTAATTTTGATTCATTTCAATAGGAACAACAATTCAAGAGATTCAATTGACTAAAGAATATAACAAGTCTGGAACAAAAGAATATATCGGTAATAAAAAAAGGAGTTTCTACATAAAAACTCTTTCCCTTCACATAGAATTCGACAGAAATAAAAGTAAAAGTGAGAAAATAAAAAAAAGAATCTTGATTTATATTCCAAGTTCTCTAAAGATTTCTTACTGACGAGCTACAACAATTGCACCTATCAAAGCAACTAAAAGAATTATTGAAATTAGTTCAAATGGAAGAAAAAAATCTGTTGATAAATGAATTCCAATTTGTTGACTAGTACTTATCAAATCTTGCTCAATAATCTGATTTGGTCTTGTCGTCCAAATAATTCCGTACCATGATGTATCTGGAATAATAGTTATTAGTGAAACAAAAATACTTGTACAAACTATCAAAGTAATTCCATCCCCAACGGTCCAAAAATGAAAATCTTGGTAATATTCGCAACTATTCACGAACATCACTGCAAATATGATTAAAATGTTAATAGCTCCCACGTAAATAAGTAGCTGGGATGCAGCTACAAAATGCGAATTTGCTAAAATATATAATAAAGATATACAAACAAGAACCAGTCCCAACGAAAAAGCAGAAAAAATGGGGTTGGTAAGTAATACTACCCCTAGACTTCCTAATATAAGACCCGATCCCAGAAAGACTAAAAGAAAATCGTGTAGCGTTTCAGGCAAATCCATTATATGTAAAAAAAAAGACAAAGAAATCGAAATTTCATGACCTTATTGATATGACCAGGAAAAAAAATTGGATATACTTAAATTTTTCTTTTAAAATCCTAAGGAGTTTGAATTGATATAGTTACAGTTCTATAATCAATGTCATTCCAGTCTTTATACTAAAGAGTAGTTTGAAACTATACTAAAACTTAAGTATCAAATCAAAGTAGATATAACATATCTAACCATTAAAAATTCTTTATTTAATAAAAAAAATTTGGGTAATATTCTAGAATATTTCTAATCTGATATCTACTATGTTATTCATTTTTTTATACTATTTTTGATAACATTGTATTTCGATTATTCGATCACTCTATTCTATATATCGATCTATATATATAGAATATTTTTTTTTTTTTTTTTAATTTTTTATAAGAATTGTTCGAATTGTATAATCATCAATTACTGACATCGGTAAACGGCCCAAAGCAATTTGATTATAATTCAATTCGTGACGATCATAAGTTGAAAGCTCATATTCTTCAGTCATCGATAAACAATTTGTTGGACAATACTCAATACAGTTACCACAAAAAATACAGATTCCGAAATCAATACTGTAATTTAGCAAGCGTTTCTTTCGAATATCCGTTTCTAGTTTCCAATCAACAACGGGTAAATCTATAGGACATACACGAACACATACTTCACAAGCAATACATTTATCAAATTCAAAATGGATTCGGCCGCGGAAACGTTCTGATGTGATTAATTTTTCATACGGATATTGAATAGTTACAGGTAAACGATTTGCGTGAGATAAGATAATCATGAAACTTTGACCAATGTACCTTGCAGCTCGGACTGTTTGTTGACCATAATTCATGAACCCAGTTACCATAAGGAACATATCGTAAATATCTATGAATATTTTTGTTTTATTTCTTTCTCTTATTTGAGACAGGTAATGAATATAGAAGATCAATCTTTTACAGTGAAAACAATTGAGACGAAGTTGTTAATAATAGATTGCCAAGAGAAATAGGTAAAAGAAATTTCCATCCAAGATTTAATAATTGATCCATTCTTAGTCTAGGCAAAGACCATCTTGTTATGATAGAAACGAATAAGAAAAAATAAGTTTTAGCTAATGTAATAAAGAGATCAATTGTAGTTCCAAAAACTCCATATGTTTTATTTATTTCAAAAAACTCAGATATGTACGGAATAGAGATATTTGAACCGCCCAAGTAAAGAACTGTTACAAATAATGAAGAAATAAAAAGGTTTAAATAGGAAGCAACATAAAATAAACCAAATCTAATACCCGAATATTCTGTTTGATAACCCGCTACTAATTCTTCTTCTGCTTCTGGTAAATCAAAAGGTAATCTTTCACATTCTGCTAGCGATGAAATTAGAAAAACGATGAAACCCATAGGTTGACGCCACAAATTCCAGCCCCAAAAACCATATTTTGATTGCGCATCAACTATATCAACTGTACTTAAACTGTTAGATAATCCTAGTCGGTGATAACATTACTGTTCCCATCTCTATTACAGAACCGTACATGAGATTTTCACCTCATACGGCTCCTGGAAAGCCTTAAGTAAATCTAAGGACCGGGCTGATTATTTATCTCTTGATATATCCCTAAGATATAGAAGATTAAAATCTATCAAACCGTTCTGAATTAGACCAATTCAATTCTGTCTGTTCTAGAAATAACTAAATAAGAAAGAGAAATTTTAATAAAAAATACAATAAGGCACTTCTGAATTGATCTCATCCCTTAAAAACCAAAATTTGAATTTGTTGAGTAATAACCGAATTCTTCAATAAAATACTCTTTTAGAATTATCCATAACCCTCATCATTTTGAATTACGAAAAAGAATTACACATTCGTTTCTTAATTATGATGTGAATTTGATCTCCATGAATATGGATATAAGAAATCAAAAACGAAAAAGGGATCTCCTTTTCGTTTTTGATTTCTTCTGTTTTTTTCGTTCCTATTCTTCTTTTTTGTGCTATGAAAAAGGGACTTCAAAAATTTTAAAGGATTTTATCGTTCCTGATAGTCATTTTTTGAATCAGTGGATGGAAGCATACTCTGGATCGGAGTTGTGGGGAGTACTGCTTGATTTTTTCTACCAACTTAAAGCCCCAATTAGTATTCTTTTTCTATTATGCGTAAATTTTCTTTTGGATAATTTACAAAATCTGTGTTACTAATCCTTTGTGTATCTTGGTGTTTCTAACCATCCACTCCTTTTTTATTAACCCCCCTTAATTGAGTTTAATACATCTATGATAATTAATACAAATGGGAATTTAAACTCAATAAGGGGGGCCTTTTGAGCCCGCTTCAAAACAGGATAACAAATTATCCAATCTTGGGTTAAATGGCCTCTTCTGTTTATAAATTTATTTCACTTCATTCTTATACATAGAAAATGAGACTCCCTATTTTTACTGCCATTTTTAATCACTATACTATATAACGAGAAGTAATAGAAATATATATAGTATTCTGAAATTTTATTCAATATAAGCTGTTTTATTTCACTCATATAACTATCTAATTTAGTTCTTCAATCCGAATTGTGAAAAAGAAAATAAAGATTATGAAGGTTTCTATTCAATTTATTCGGCCCCTTTCCTATATGGTACTATATTTCTATATAGTACGATAAAGAGAGGAGCGTAGCAATAGCATCGAATAGATTTTTCTGTTTCAACGAATCGCACGTAGAGATATTGATAAGACACATAGAGTTAATGGTATTTCATAACTAATCGATTGAGCAGCAGCCCGTAGACCACCCAAAAAGGAATATTTATTATTTGACCCATATCCTGACATAAGAAGTCCAATGGGAGCAATACTCGAAACAGCAATCCATAAAAAAACACCGATATTGAAATCAGATAAAACAAAGTTATAGCCAAAGGGAATTACCGAATAACTTATTAGAATTGATATGACGGATATGGATGGTCCGATACTGAATAAACGAATATCTCCCCTAGATGGAATAAGATTCTCTTTGAATAGTAGTTTTGTTCCGTCTGCTAGAGCTTGAAGAATTCCAAAAGGACCGGCGTATTCGGGTCCAATACGCTGTTGTATCCCTGCAGATATTTCTCTTTCTAACCATACAATTGCTAGTACACTTATCGTGATTCCTAATACAAGAATCAAAATCGGTACAAGTATCCATAGAATTCCGTAGACCTCTTTGAAAGATTCCAATCCGGAAAAAGAATTTATATCTTGGACTTCCGTTGTATCAATTATCATTTCACCGATCAACTTCTCCCATAATGATATCTATGCTACCTAGTATTGTCATAATATCAGCCAATTTCATTCTTTTAACTAATTGAGGAAGAATTTGCAAATTGATAAAACCAGGTGGACGAATTTTCCATCTCCAAGGAAAACTGTTATGATCTCCTATTAGGAAAATTCCTAATTCTCCCTTGGGGGCCTCAACTCTCACATAAAGTTCTTGTTTTGGCAATTCAAAAGTCGGAGACGATTTTTTACCAATGAATCGATATTCAAAATCATTCCATTCTGGCTCCTTTTCTCTATCAAAGCTCCGAATTTCTAAATTTTCATACGGCCCACCTGGAATTCCCTCCAAAGCCTGTTGAATAATTTTTATGGATTCCATCATTTCACCAATTCGAACTAAATAACGAGCTAATGAATCTCCTTCTTTTTGCCATTGAACTTCCCAATCAAATTCGTCGTAACACTCATAATTATCAACTTTACGTAGATCCCACTGTATTCCGGAAGCCCGAAGCATTGGTCCTGACAACCCCCAAGTTAGAACTTCCTCTCTACCAACAACACCTACTCCTTCAACCCGTTCTAAAAAAATAGGATTTCGCGTAATAAGTTTTTGATATTCAATAACCCTTGTTAAAAAATAATTGCAGAAATCAAAACATTTATCTATCCAACCATAAGGTAGATCAGCCGCTACTCCCCCAATACGAAAATAATTATGCATCATTCTCATACCTGTCGCAGCTTCAAATAGATCATATATTAATTCTCTTTCTCTAAAAATATAGAAAAAAGGGGTTTGTGCACCAATATCTGCCATAAAAGGTCCCAGCCATAGTAGATGAGAAGCTATACGACTTAACTCCAACATAATTACTCGTATATAGCTGGCTCTTTTAGGTACTTGAATATTTCCCAATTGTTCCGGTCCGTTTACGGTTATTGCTTCTGTGAACATAGTAGCTAAATAATCCCAACGTGTTACATAAGGCAGATATTGTATAATTGTTCGGTTTTCCGCAATTTTTTCCATACCTCTGTGTAAATAACCCAATATTGGTTCACAATCAACAACATCTTCACCATCCAGAGTAACAATAAGTCGAAGAACACCATGCATTGATGGGTGTTGAGGCCCCATATTGACTATCATGAGGTCTTTTATTCTAGCTG